AATGAAGTGCCTGAAAAAGGATTATCTTGATAGGATAAATCATGTAGGACAAGACCTACCTTCATTACCCCCTTTTTTTTACACTCAATGGAATTAACACCATTCCCTTAAAGATCAAAGCTTTACGTGCACTTTACACCAGAGCATATATTTAGTTTATACTTTTATAAAAAGATAAGCTAAGTAAGCTCGTGGGCTCATACCCCATCTATGAGGGTCAACTCCCTCTCTTTTTAATTTTATTTTCTTCAGCACAATTATTATTTCATCAACACTCTTCTAGGTACCATACTTTCCATTTCATCAAGTTCTTGGTTTGGGGCTTGAATTGGATTAGAACTTAACCTCATATCATTTATCCCATTAATCTCCTCTAAAAATAATCAATACTCTTCAGAAGCGGCCCTAAAATACTTTTTAATTCAAGCCCTAGGCTCATCAGTAATTATCTTATCAGCATCTTTAATATTATTTTCACCCTATTTCTCTAATATTTTTTTTGCTTTAGCTCTCTTATTAAAAGCCGGGGCCGCTCCCTTCCACTTTTGATTCCCAAGAGTTATAGAAGGTCTACAATGACCGCAAGCCATTCTTCTTATAACTATCCAAAAAATCGCTCCTATATCTCTCCTATCTTACTTAACCTTTGAGGCCATTGCCCCTATTTTTTCAAGTGCAATTATTTTATCAGCAATTATTGGAGGAGTTGGGGGAATTAACCAAACCTTACTCCGAAAAATTATAGCTTACTCCTCTATCAACCACATATCATGAATACTAAGAGCCATTATAATTAGCGAAACTAGTTGGTTATTTTACTTTATAATATACTCAATTATCTCTTCTTCAATCGCACTACTATTTAATTTCCAAGAAGCTTTCCACATCTCACATATCTTAAATTCTACTAGACATTCCTCTCAACTAAAAATATTAACTCTACTCTCCCTCTTATCACTAGGAGGCCTCCCCCCTTTTACAGGTTTCATTCCCAAATGATTTATTATTCAAGAAATAATTTCTGCGGGCCTATTCTTTACGCTAGCCGTTTTACTGGCATCAGCACTACTAACCCTATTTTATTATCTACGTATTACTCTATCCACCCTTATATTATCTAGACCTAAAACAAAATGAAGAAATAAAACAATTGTTCCTTCTACTTTTACCCCATCTATATTATACCTTAATTTATTCGGACTTTTAGCTCCCAGCTTCTTCATCTTATTAACCTAAAAGCTTTAAGTTATTTAAACTAGTAGCCTTCAAAGTTACCTAAAGAAGTAATACCCTTCTAAGCTTTAGTTAAGCTCCGGCGCTTAGCGCATCTTCAGAATTGCAGTCTGACGTCTTATTTTCCACTACAAAGCCCTGATAAAAGGATTTACATCCGTATATAGATTTACAGTCTATCGCCTAAACCTCAGCCATATTATCTACGCAACGATGATTATTTTCTACAAACCATAAAGACATCGGAACTTTATATTTTATTTTCGGAGCATGAGCTGGAATAGTAGGAACAGCACTTAGATTAATTATCCGGGCCGAATTAGGTCAACCAGGAAGACTTATTGGTGACGACCAAATTTATAATGTTGTAGTTACAGCCCACGCTTTTATTATAATTTTCTTTATAGTAATGCCAATTATAATTGGAGGATTTGGAAACTGACTCGTTCCCCTTATATTAGGTGCCCCTGATATAGCATTCCCCCGAATAAATAATATAAGATTTTGACTTCTACCTCCCTCCCTAACTCTCCTCCTTTCTAGAGGAATAGTTGAAAGAGGAGTTGGAACGGGATGAACTGTCTACCCCCCTCTATCAGCTGGAATTGCACATGCCGGAGCCTCTGTAGACCTTGGGATTTTTTCACTTCATTTAGCAGGGGTCTCTTCAATTCTAGGAGCAGTAAATTTTATAACGACAGTAATTAACATACGATCAACAGGAATAACTATAGACCGAATACCTTTATTTGTCTGATCAATCTTCATTACTACACTCCTACTTTTACTATCACTTCCAGTTCTAGCAGGAGCAATTACTATGCTCCTTACAGACCGTAACCTTAACACCTCATTCTTTGATCCCGCTGGAGGTGGAGATCCCGTTCTATATCAACACTTATTTTGATTTTTTGGTCACCCTGAAGTTTATATTTTAATTTTACCGGCCTTCGGAATAATTTCACATATTATTAGACAAGAATCTGGTAAAAAAGAAGCCTTCGGAACTCTAGGTATAATTTACGCTATATTAGCCATTGGTGTATTAGGATTTGTAGTATGAGCTCACCACATATTTACAGTAGGAATAGACGTGGATACACGGGCCTACTTCACTTCAGCCACTATAATTATTGCTGTTCCCACAGGAATTAAAATTTTTAGTTGGTTAGGTACCCTTCACGGAACTCAACTAAACTACAGCCCATCTTTACTATGGGCCCTAGGGTTTGTATTCCTCTTTACAGTAGGAGGGTTGACAGGAGTAGTCCTAGCAAACTCTTCAATTGATATTATCCTACACGATACTTACTACGTTGTTGCTCATTTCCACTACGTCTTATCAATGGGAGCAGTATTCGGAATCTTCGCAGGTATTGCTCATTGATTTCCTTTATTCACAGGAGTAACTTTAAACCCTAAATGACTTAAAATACACTTCTTAGTAATGTTTGCCGGAGTAAATATTACATTCTTCCCCCAACATTTCCTAGGACTTAATGGTATACCACGTCGTTACTCAGATTACCCAGACGCCTATACTGCATGAAATGTCTTATCTTCAATTGGATCAACAATTTCACTCATCGCCGTATTAGGTTTTATTGTTATTGTTTGAGAAGCACTGACAGCCAGTCGACCAATTATATTCTCACTATTCCTACCTACTTCAATTGAATGACAGCATAATTTCCCTCCTGCTGATCACAGATATATAGAAATTCCCCTAATTACTAACTTCTAAAATGGCAGACAGATGCATAGGATTTAAGCTCCTACTAGGAAGATCAATTCTTCTTTTAGAATTAATGGCAACATGAGGTTATTTAGGTCTCCAAGATAGAGCTTCACCACTTATAGAACAATTAATTTTCTTTCACGACCACGCTATAGTCGTATTAATTCTCATTACTACACTAGTTGGTTATATAATGGCTACATTATTCTCTAATACATTCACAAACCGCTTCTTATTAGAAGGGCAAACTATTGAAATCATTTGAACCATCCTACCGGCCCTAATTCTTATTTTCATTGCCCTTCCGTCACTACGATTATTATACCTTCTAGATGAAGTTAATAACCCAAGTATTACTTTAAAAACTATTGGACACCAATGGTACTGAAGCTATGAATATTCAGATTTCTTACAAGTTGAATTTGACTCATATATAACTCCCACTAACGAACTTCCAACAGACGGATTCCGCCTCCTAGATGTAGATAACCGAACGGTTCTTCCTATGAATACACAAGTCCGAGTCCTAATTAGTGCTGCAGATGTTATTCACTCTTGAACAATTCCAGCCCTAGGTGTAAAAGCCGACGCTATTCCAGGACGACTTAATCAAATTAGTTTCCTAATTAACCGCCCAGGTTTATTCTATGGTCAATGTTCAGAAATCTGCGGTGCCAACCATAGCTTCATACCTATTGTAATCGAAAGTGTATCAGTTAATTCCTTCTTAAACTGAATTTCCTCTTCTAGAGAAGCTTCATTAGATGACTGAAAGTAAGTATAGGTCTTTTAAACCTACCATAGTAATTAACGACTACTTCTAATGAAAGAAAAATTAGTTAAATAATATAACATGAGCCTGTCACGCCCAAATTATCAAATAATTGATATTTTTCAATTCCACAAATAGCCCCTCTTTTATGATTAAACCTTTTCATTATATTCTCAACTACATTTCTAGTTTTCCTAATTATTAACTACTTCATTAAAGTTCCAACTAAAATTGAAAAGTCAAGAAAATCTCCCTTAAAAATTGAAATAAATTGAAAATGATAAGCAACCTATTCTCAGTATTTGACCCTACTTCTAGAATCTTTTCTATATCATTAAATTGATTATCTACATTCCTAGGAATTTTATTCATTCCTATATTATACTGAGCTATACCATCACGTTGATCCCTCCTATGATCTATTACAACTACCTTACACGGAGAATTTAAAACTCTCCTAGGATCTACACACCTTGGATCCACAATTATATTTGTCAGCCTATTTAGCTTAATTGTATTTAATAACTTCCTAGGTCTACTACCTTACATCTTTACCAGAACTAGTCACCTAGTTATAACATTAGCCCTAGCTTTACCGCTATGATTGGCTTTTATAATATTCGGTTGATTTAACCACACCCAACACATATTTGCCCATTTAGTTCCCCAAGGGACTCCCGGGGCCCTTATGCCTTTTATAGTATTAATTGAAACTATTAGAAATGTTATTCGCCCTGGAACCTTAGCAGTACGACTAGCCGCTAATATAATTGCCGGCCACCTCCTATTAACACTTTTAGGTAATACCGGACCATCTTTATCTTCAACCCTTATCTCTTTACTTATTATTAGTCAAATCTTATTATTAATCCTAGAAGCTGCTGTAGCAGTTATTCAATCATATGTATTTGCCGTTTTAAGCACCTTATATGCAAGAGAAGTAGTATAACTAATGACATCATCACACGGACACCACGCCTTCCATTTAGTAGATATAAGACCATGGCCCCTTACAGGATCCATTAGAGCTATAATATTAACCACAGGACTTGTAAAATGGTTCCACCAGTTCAACCCCGACCTATTAATCCTAGCTATTGTTGCCACAACACTTACAATAATCCAATGATGACGAGATATTACCCGAGAAGGAACTTATCAAGGCCTTCATACTAAAGCCGTTACCCTTGGCCTACGGTGAGGAATAATTCTATTTATTACATCAGAAGTTTTATTTTTTTTCTCCTTTTTCTGGGCCTTCTTTCACAGAAGTTTATCCCCTAACGTAGAAGTAGGTAGTTGCTGGCCTCCTACAGGAATTCAGCCATTTAATCCTTTCCAAATTCCCTTACTTAATACAGCTATTCTCCTTGCATCAGGAGCTACCGTAACATGAGCTCACCATGCAATTATAGAAGCCAATCACTCCCAAGCAATCCAAGGACTAGCAATTACGGTATTCCTGGGAATATATTTTACCGCCCTTCAAGCCCTAGAATACTTCGAAGCCCCATTTACAATTGCAGACTCAGTCTACGGATCCACTTTCTTCGTAGCCACAGGATTCCATGGACTTCACGTAATTATTGGAAGATCTTTCTTACTGATCTGTTTATACCGCTTATATAAATGTCATTTCTCATCATATCACCACTTCGGATTTGAAGCAGCCGCTTGATATTGACACTTCGTTGACGTAGTATGACTTTTCCTTTATATCTCTATCTACTGATGAGGAGGTTGCTTTTTTAGTATAATAGTACATTTGGCTTCCAACCAGAAAGTCTAGAATATTTCTAGAAAAAGCAATGATTATTATTTTGTTATCAGTTACACTTACATTAATTATTAGAATTGCCGTTATAATTATTGCCTCATTACTTGCAAAAAAAACAATTATAGATCGAGAAAAAAACTCCCCATTTGAGTGCGGATTTGACCCAAAAGGATCTGCCCGCCTCCCCTTCTCCTTGCGATTCTTCTTAATTGCTGTAATCTTCTTAATTTTTGATGTTGAAATCACGCTATTGCTCCCCCTAGCCATAATTATTAACCTATCTAATATCCTCGCTTGAACTCTAACAGGCTTCACTTTCATTATTATTTTACTCCTAGGATTGTACCACGAATGAAACCAAGGAGCACTTGAATGAGCTTACTGGAATTATAGTCAACTATGATATTTGATTTGCACTCAAAAGGTGCTCTACTTTAAAGAGCTAATTTCAAATAAAAAGCGAAAGATTGCACTCAGTTTCGGCCTGAGCTTTGGTGTTAAATCACCTTTATTTACTTGGTTAAAGCCAAAGAGAGGCATATCACTGTTAATGATAGAAATGAAGATTCTTGCTTCTAACCAAGGAGGTAGGATGATCAAGAGGAAGCTGCTAACTTCTATCTTAAGCGGTTAAAATCCGTTTATACCTTTGTTATTATAGTGTAATTAACACGTTACATTTTCATTGTAAAACTAAAGGTACTGACTCCTTTTAAAAACACGCGCTATTTATAGAAATATTCATAAATAATAACTATTTCCTTTGCAGCTTCAATGCAACGCTCTTACTATAAGCTATATGAATAAAAAAGAATAAAGAATAAAATAATCAATCAAAGTAAAAAGCTAAGTATATAAACTTTCATTCTATTATCTTGTAAAACCTGAAGGCCTCTTGATCCCTTTATAACAGAAGAATAAATTCCTTGCCCCCCATAATACTCAGATCAACCACTATCACCAACCTTTTGGTATATATCTCCTCTTATTAAAAAATCCTTTCTTACTCCGTAAGTAGATAAAAAAGGTATAAACCATATTGAACCATAAAACACTGTTCTGTTATATATCTTTAAAGAATTAAGCTCATATCTTACAGCCATCATATTCAATATATATCCAATAAACCCCCCCACTACTCTTACACTTAATGCCAGAGTTTTAAAAAATAAACTTATACAAATCATATATGGACAAGGAAAAATCAACCAAGACAAAGCAGCCCCACCAAAAATAGCTCCTACTCCTAGACACATTATAGGACTAGTTATAATTGACGCATCATCTCCAATCGAATACAAATTACCTAAATTAAAATCTCCAGATAAAGTATAATACACCAGCCGCATTGTATAGCACACAGTTAGCCCAGTAGCCAAAGCACACAATACAAAAGCTACCAAATTAATAGGAGATATAAAAGCCACCTCTAAAATTATATCTTTAGAATAAAACCCAGCTAAAAATGGAGTTCCACATAAAGCTAAATTAGCTAAATTCATACATATGCTGGTTAACGGCATATGGTAAACTAATCCCCCTATCATACGAATATCTTGATAATCTTTTACTCTATGAATTACAGCCCCCGCACATATAAATAACAACGCCTTAAATAATGCATGGGCTAATAAATGAAAAAAAGCAAGATCGGGGAAACCTAAAGATAAAATACTTATTATTACCCCTAATTGACTTAAAGTCGACAAAGCAATAATCTTTTTTAAATCATACTCAAAATTAGCCCCCAATCCAGCTATAAACATAGTTATACTAGATAATAACAACAAAACAATTTGAGCAGTTGTTCCTTCCAGCGCAGGGCTAAACCGAATTAATAAATAAACACCAGCAGTTACTAAAGTTGAAGAATGAACAAGAGCCGATACAGGGGTTGGGGCTGCTATCGCAGCAGGTAATCAGGCCGAAAAAGGAATTTGGGCACTCTTAGTTATTCCTGCTAATACAACTAAACCACATAAAACCTCCTTTATCTCCATTCTAGGTATTATATCTACATAAAATAAAAAATTTCACCCCCCATAACTAAAAAATAAAGAAATAGCCAACAAAATACATACATCCCCTACTCGATTAGATAAAGCAGTTAACATACCTGCATTTGACGACTTCTCATTTTGATAATAAATTACCAAAGCATAAGACACTAAACCCAATCCATCTCACCCTAATAAAATTCTAATTAAATTTGGACTAATGATTAAGAATCCTATAGATATAACAAAAGCTAACACTAAGTATATAAAACGATTTATATTATTATCTCCAGCTATATACTCACCTCTATAATAAAGAACCATAGAAGAAATAAATATAACAAACCCTAAGAACATAAAAGATATTCAATCTAAAATTAAAGTTATTTCGATAGACGATGAATTCAATCTAATTAGCTCCCATTCAATAAATCAAGCACACCCTTTTATTAGACAAACCAAGGAACAGAACAAACAAATTATAGATATAATAACTAAAAATAATATTCTAGAAATATATATAGAAACCACTCATACCATGATTTAAAATGAATTTATCTCATATTTCTGGTCCCACAAACCAACGTTTTTATTAAACTATTTAAACTTATAAAATAAATATAATTCTTCTTCTCTTTAAAATTAAAATATTTAAAGGCAGTCAATGTAACATTAAAATTAAATACTCCCGAACCTTCCCAGAACAACAAGAAAATAATGCTCTATAATATTTACCATGTTGACTTAAAGAAAATATATACAAAGTATACGCCGCTCTGAAAAAAGAAAGTAAACAAATTGCAACCATAGTAATAGTTCTTCAACTAACAACACTAATAATCAAACTAATTTCCCCCAACAAATTTAAAGTAGGGGGAGCAGCCATATTTCCCGCTCTTAGCAAAAACCATCACAATGCTATTCTAGGTATAAAGTTTATAAGACCCTTTCTAATTAATAATCTACGGCTTCCTACGCGCTCGTATACTATATTGGCCAAACAAAATAACCCAGATGAACATAACCCATGGCCAACCATAACTACCACGGCACCATTTAATCCTCATCAGCCAAATACCACCAAACCAGATAAAACTAAACCCATATGCGCTACCGAAGAATAAGCAATCAAAGCCTTAATATCGACTTGGCGTAAACACATTAATCTAACAACTACTCCTCCAACTAAACTAATTCTCACTCACACTCAAGATAATCTTTTATTAGCTTCACTAAATAAAGGTAATACCCGAATCAAACCATATCCCCCCAGCTTTAATAAAACCCCAGCCAAAATCATAGATCCAGCAACAGGCGCTTCAACATGAGCCTTCGGTAACCATAAATGAACCAAAAATATAGGAAGCTTTACAATAAACGCAAACACAGTGATTAAATACCAAATAGAGGGTATAAACCCATCCCCCCTTACTGATTCCACTAACCCTAAAGTTAGTCTACCTCTTCTTATATAAAAACTAATTAAAGATAATAATAAAGGCAACGATGCAAATAAGGTATAAAACAATATATAAACACCTGCTTGAAGGCGCTCAGGCTGATACCCTCAACCTAAAATTAAAATTAAAGTAGGAACTAAAGAACTTTCAAAACTAATATAAAATAGTAAATAATCAGTAGCCGAAAAAGTAAAAACTAAAAAAATTAATAAAGCAATATTTACAACCAAAAATAAAGAAGGATAATTACCATCTTTTAAAATTTTTTGACTCGAGCACACTACAAGAGTAGTAATTCAAAAACTCAATAAAATAAGAATATACCCTAGGGAATCAACGCCCAAACACCGACCTCTTATAAAAAAATTAAAATCATGGTGGCAAAAGACAGCAAATAAGAAACACAAAACAAACAAAGAGCCCTGAACAGCCCATCAAAAATTTACTAGAGGTATCAATAATATACAGCACAACACAAACTTTAACATTGTAACACTCTAAATCTTCTAAAGCAATCATTACCGTGTGTTCGAACCACTGAAACCAACAAAGCTAGCCCTAAAGCCCCCTCACAAGCAGCTAGAGTTAAAAAAAATAATACAAAATAACCTTCATGGCCTAAATTAGATAGATGAATTCTCATAAACCAAAAAACTCTCAATATAATAAACTCCAATCTTAATAAAGTATTTAATAAATGCTTACGCTTAGACACAAATACCCATAAACCACAAAAAACTCTAATTAAAGGAACAAAATAATAAATACTAAGAATTAACATTAGTTTTAATAGTTTAAATAAAACACCGGTCTTGTAAATCGGAATTGAAGATAAATCTTCTTAAAGCATCAGAGAAAAGAGTACACTCTTATCACCAATTCCCAAAACTGGTATTTTATAATAAACTATTCTCTGTATTTCATTAATTATTATATTATCGCCCATTATTATTATTTCTTCCTTTGTATTTACCCGCCTTCTTCATCCCCTAGCAATAGGGTTGAGCTTATTAACTCAAACAATAATAATCTGTATTACTGCCGGACTATCAAGTAAATCTTTCTGATTTTCTTACGTCCTCTTTATTATTTTCCTTGGAGCAATACTTGTTTTATTCATCTACGTAGCCTCCCTTGCCTCTAACGAAGCTTTTAGATTCTCAGGAACTCTATCGCTCTTTCTCGCTGCTACTATTATATTTAGACTTATCTTACTATTTATAGACCCTTTAATAATTAACTTCTCTTCTAATGTATCACAATCTTCCACCCAAACAAGAATTTATACTTCAACCCCAGGGTTACTTAGAATTATTTACAATAATACAACCATAAACTTAACTTTATTTGTTGTATTATACCTTTTACTCACATTAATTGTGGTAGTCAAAATCACAAACACTTTTTTCGGTCCCCTTCGCCTATCATTATAATGACAATACCAATCCGCAAATCACACCCCCTTTTTAAAATTGCAAACGGAGCTATCGTAGATCTTCCAGCACCAGCAAACATTTCAACATTATGAAACTTTGGGTCCCTCCTAGGATTATGTTTAGTAGTTCAACTTATTACAGGGTTATTCCTAGCTATACATTTTACAGCACATATTGACCTAGCATTTTCAAGTGTCGCTCACATCTGTCGAGACGTAAACTATGGTTGGCTCCTACGGACACTACATGCTAATGGAGCTTCGTTCTTTTTTATCTGTTTATATATACACACTGGCCGGGGAATCTACTACGGGTCCTTTTTATCCTTCCACGCATGATCAGTAGGAGTTATTATTCTTCTCTTGGTGATGGCAACCGCCTTCTTAGGGTATGTTCTACCTTGAGGACAAATATCATTCTGAGGAGCAACGGTTATTACCAATTTATTTTCAGCCATTCCTTATATTGGGCCTGACCTAGTGCAATGAATCTGAGGTGGGTTTGCAGTTGATAACGCTACACTTACCCGATTTTTTACATTCCATTTCCTATTTCCTTTTATTGTCGCTGCAGCTGTATTGGTTCACATTTTATTTATCCACCAAGTAGGAGCAAACAATCCTCTGGGAATTAATAGTAATGTAGATAAAATCCCATTTCATCCTTATTTCACTTTTAAAGACATTGCAGGCTTTATTATTATACTTATGGGCCTAGTTATACTTACACTTCTAAACCCCTATCTTTTAGGAGACCCTGATAACTTCATTCCTGCTAATCCCTTAGTCACTCCAGCCCATATCCAACCAGAATGATACTTCTTATTTGCATATGCAATCCTACGTTCAATTCCCAATAAATTAGGAGGAGTAATTGCCCTAGTTATATCAATTTTAATTTTACTAATCCTACCATTCACCCATGTAGCCAAATTCCGAAGCCTTACCTTCTACCCTTTCAACCAAATTTTATTCTGATCTCTAGTTGCAACAGTTCTACTCTTAACATGAATTGGGGCCCGGCCAGTAGAAGATCCCTACGTTCTAACAGGACAAATCCTTACCGTAATATACTTCTCATTTTATATTATTAACCCCCTTACCTTAATATTGTGGGATAAAATACTTGATTAGTTATTTGGCTGATAGGAAAGCACGTGTTTTGAAAGCTCATTATAGAGGTTCGAATCCTCTAATAACTTTTCTTAAAAAAATACTAATATAAAACTATAATAAAACAAAATAACTTAACCCCCATAAAAAAACTAAATAATTTAACGCAACAGGCAAAAAACTTTTTCAAGCTAAATACATCAACTTATCGTACCGAAAACGAGGTAAAGTCCCACGAACCCATACAAAAGCAAACGCCACTATAACCAATTTTACATAATACAAAGGATTTATTAAATCCCCGCCTAAAAAAATTAAAGAAAACAGCATTCTTATAAACAAAATTCTTGCGTACTCAGCTATAAAAATTAATGCAAACCCTCCTCTTCTATATTCAGTGTTAAACCCAGAGACCAACTCAGATTCCCCTTCTGCAAAATCAAAAGGAGTCCGATTCGTTTCTGCCAAACAAGATGCAAACCAAATCATAGCTAAGGACAAAGTAAACCATACCAACCAAAAATCTCGTTGATATAAATTAAATAGTCCTAAATCAAACCCGCCGACCAAAAAAATAAAAGATAAAAGTACCAGTGCTAATCTGACCTCATAAGAAATAGTTTGAGCTACCGCCCGCAAACTCCCTAACAAAGAGTATTTAGAGTTAGAAGATCAACCAGCTCTTATAGTAGTATAAACCCCTAAACTAGTACAACACAAAAAAAACAAAACTCTTATACTAAAATTTATTAACCCTATTTCATAAGGCATTACAAGCCAAACAATTAATGACACAAACAATCTAAAAACAGGGGATATATAATAAGGTAAAAAATTAGATATAGTAGGTAACGTCTGCTCCTTAGTAAACAACTTCACAGCATCAGCAAAAGGCTGAAGCAACCCTATAAACCCCACTTTATTAGGACCCTTTCGAATCTGAATATACCCTAAAATCTTACGCTCCAACAAAGTAACAAAAGCCACACTAATTAAAACACAAATAATTAAAATCAAATAATTTACCACTATTACTAAAGACATCATCTTACTGCACATGGGATTTAAACACCCACATAATTGGATCCTAAGTCCAATGCATAATTCTGCCAGTGCAGTAATGTTAAAATTATTCTCCTTATAAAACTATTTCAATTACTCAATCCTTTCGTACTAAAGTAAATTTCTCCGTCCTGAGAGATAGAAACCGACCTGGCTCACGCCGGTCTGAACTCAAATCATGTAAGGATTTAAAGGTCGAACAGACCTCCCTTTATAACTGCTGCATCATAAGGGTACCTTAATTCAACATCGAGGTCGCAACCCTTCTTGTCGATATGGACTCTCAAAGAAGATTACGCTGTTATCCCTAAAGTAACTTAATCTTTTAATCTTTATTAAAGGATCAATCTTCCTCCAATTAACCTTGTTATTTATCTAAAAGAACAGTTATATAATTTATATTCTCGTCGCCCCAACGAAACAAACACTAATTAAATTAAGTTAAACTAACAATTTATAATTTAATTAATTTATTGTAAAGCTTTATAGGGTCTTATCGTCCCCTCAGTTCATTTAAGCCTTTTCACTTAAAAGTTAAATTCAATTTTTATAAACGAGACAGTTAACTTTTTGTCCAACCATTCATACAAGCCTCCAATTAAAAGACTAATGATTATGCTACCTTCGCACGGTCAAAATACCGCGGCCCTTTAATATAATATCAGTGGGCAGGCCAGACTCTATATAGCAACCATACAGACATGTTTTTGATAAACAGGCAAAAGTAATGTTTGCCGAGTTCCTTAATTATACTTTTACTTTATAATAATTTGTATATTATTCAAATATCCTTTTCCTACAAAATAACTCTACTAATAAAACCAGTATAACTTTAAAATTTATATTTCATAAAAATATCACTTACAATTAGTTGAACTTATATATAAATACTAAAATTAAATATATTAACTAGAACGCTTTATAAATATAGCTGTTTTTAAGCCTAATTTAATACCCACATTATAATTATAATTACAACTCGACCATTATAGAATAAGAAGCTCTTCCCTCCTACTCTTTACCATTTATTAGTTTACTTAAACCAAATTAAATGCTCAAATTTAATTTAATTCACTGATAACCAGATATAAAAAATCGACTAACATTTCACTACTAAGACAAAATTTAAAATCTCATTAACACGAAAACTTTACTTTTGAATTAGCTCTTTTTCTTTCGGGATTTCTTCAATACTAAAATAATTTTAGTTTTCCCTGATACACAAGGTACGAACTTATAAATCTACTTTAAATCCACTTAATTTTCAAACTATTTCATCTTTCCCTCACAGTACTATTCACTATAGCTCTTAAATAAACACATTTCGATTCATTCTACTTAATATAATAACCGACTATAAATAATTTTATTATGTCCTTCACTCTCAAACCTCACTAATTTTAAACAAGATTAATTCTCAAGATACATTGATTTGCACAACGAACTTCCCAACGTAAGTGAGATGCTTAACTATTCAAGCTCTATCTTGAATTTCTAGGTACACTTTCCAGTACACCTACTATGTTACGACTTATCTCGCTTTAATTAACGAGAGCGACGGGCGATGTGTACATAATCTAGAGCTAAAATCAGAGTAGCTTATTAAACTACCCTTACTATTAAATCCACCTTCACAAAAATATTTCACTCTTTCATCCGTGTGTACTTATCTCATTGTAACCCATCTCTTCCTTATTATTGGCTGCACCTTGATCTAATATATTAAAAAAATTATTACAACAACTAATTTTTATTAAAGTTATCTAATAATGACGGTATACAAACTGATCTCTACTAAATAAGGTAAGATACTTCGTCGGTTTATCGATTACAGGACAGGTTCCTCTAAATAGACTAAATTACCGCCAAATCCTTTGAGTTTCAAGACAATAACTGTTTATTACCCAGGTAATATAAAATTTAAGTAAAGTGTAACAGGGTATCTAATCCTGGTCCATACCTTTACCTTAACAACTTCAGTTCAAGCTTACACTTTAATACTTCTTACACTAAAAAACTGATTTCACCCTTTATTAATAAGAACTTTTAAACTCCACTAAGCCAACTTACACCTAATCATTTTTAACCAAATATTTCTTAACTTACCTCTCAGTATAACCGCGGCTGCTGGCACAAATTTTAGCCAGATAAATAAAATAGGATTGCCAATTCCAATTTACATTTATAATTAGCACTAGATACTGAGAATTAATTTTTTATAGACCCCTCTATTACAACTACCAGCCCCTGTATTAAACAAAACTGGAATTTTGTCGCGCCAACACTAACATGTACCATCAACCTAAAAATAAGAACTATTAGCCAGGATAAAACTTTTATATTATTACAGTATAAACTATAACAATAATCTACCATAAAATCAATGCCCTTACTAAATTTAGAACATATTAAACAAATAAACAAACAAATTAAAAATCACACGTGCTCACGAAAGAAATCTATCCCCCCCCTTTTTTTCCCTTTTTTTATAGTATAAATTAAAAATAAATACTGTAGTTTTACAAGTATTTTTATATACAATTAATTTTTGAATCGATTAAAGGATGATATCAAGTGTCTTGATTTTATAACATATATATATTAGAACTAGCTCTAGGGTCTCAACTTTTTCTTAGGATTTTTTAGATGGTATACATTTAATTTAAATATATATATTATTTAATTTTTAATAATTAATTAAATAAATTAGTATAACATTAAAAGACTACTTTAAATATGAAATAAATAATTATCTTTATATAGATTTTTATAATATTTAATTAACTATATATTCTATACTTAGTCTATAATGTATTATACTATCTAAATTAAATATAACATTATATTTGTAATTAATATGAAATTAAATCATTATATTTAAAGCTTAAGATTAAACGTAGTTAAAGAATATTCTTTGATCTTTACATAAATAGTGTAAATATTTATGTGTATTTAAATTGTATTTTATTATATTAATATATAGATTTGTAAATATATTTAGATTACGTTTATAATTCATTAAGAGTATATTTTAAGAAATAAAATAATATCTTCTTTCGTAGAAAGTTAAGTTTCTTGCAAGAACTTAAGCTTTCTACTTCAAATAAGATATTATTTTTATACAAATAAATTAAATATTAAAAATATCTATTTAATTAAAGATATTGAAATTAATTTTAAATAAATAATTATAATCATCTAATAATTATAATGTTCTTAAAATTCATTTATTTTTATAACCAGATGATTTATTTAATTTTAAAGCTTCTAATTTTTATACAAATAAAAAAAAAGGAAAAATTACCATATTTTTTTATAAACTATTACATAAAATG